TTAACCAAATTTCGTTTGATTAAAGCGAAGTTCCTTAAAAATCTCTGCCTTCTTTGAAATATCATGAACAGTTCCCGTAGGTTTAGCGCCTTTTTCAAGGAAATATAGAATAGCGGGAACATTTGAATAAGTTTGATTCTTTATCGGATCATAAAAACCAACTTTCTGAAGATCTCTTCCTTCTCTTCGGAATCGAACATCAATTGCAACGATTCGATAGACGGCTCATTGGGATAGATGTAGATGAACAATACCCCCCCCTAGAAACGTATAAGAAGTTTTCTCCTCGTACGGCTCAAGAAAAAATGATTAGAAGTTTTATGTCTATGTATAGAATTATCATAGCAAATAGATCCATAAAATCATCCAAGCAATTAGACTCGAATTTTATAGATTTTATAGACTCGAATTTTAGTCCTTTTTCTTTCCTAAAAAAAGTTTGTACTCATAACTCAAGTTGGATAACTTCCAAATAGCTCAAAGACAATCCTTAAGCATTTCATTTATTGAGTGGTCTCTAACCCCCTTTTTGTCTTGTTTTGATTTAGAATCTTTTTTTTTTTATTCTTCATTCTGATTTAGTTGTTGAGACAATTTAAAATGGTGTTTCCTTGTTCCAGAATCCTTTATCTTTTCTTTGAATCATTGGGTTTAGACATTACTTCGGTGATCCTTAATCCTTTCAAAATGGCAGCAACATACCTTTTTTTGTGATTTCTTTCTATCAAATCTATCAAAGAATCATAAGAACGGTTGATTCCCGCGTATTACACTTTTGACCGAAAAAGTTTTATAAAGTCCAAAAAATTTTATTTTTTTTTATTAAAATTATGAAAACTTTCTCGAATTGAATCCTTTCAATTTCTATATCGAAGATATACTTACGAAGTTGTTCCAACTTATTCATTGGTACTAACCCTAGACCCTTGCCCTTGAGAAATTAATTAATACTTTCGACTCGAGCTCCATCATGTACTATTTACATTATAACCCCCCAAAAGCTGAGGTTTCTGGTTGAGTAGAACAAAGGATGTTGAGCCAAGAGCACTTTCATTCCTAATAAAATGGTGGATTCTTACATCCACAGCGGATCATGTCCTTCAAGTCGCACGTTGCTTTCTACCACATCGTTTCAAACGAAGTTTTACCATAACATTCCTCTCGTTTGGAACCAGTATGTAATTGATTCAATTATGGAATCATGAATAGTCATTGGTTGTCGGTAAATGGTAATCTATGCTTTTGTCCCTTTATATGGTTACCAATGGGTATATATTTTCTGAAAAAGTCTCAGCAATAATTTATTAATCCCCATATTTCTAAATGTAATTTCTATATATCTATATTTCATTAACATGAATAAATTAGTTCGTCTTTGAATCTCCATGACTCGATAGGATTGAGTCACCCATCTCACACTTCTTCGAATATAAAGGACTCAGAATAAGCCATTAAAAAGATTTATAAAAATCGAATTAAAACAATTTACTACTTCCACATCATTAATAATGTTTTTGACTAAGTACCACATTGTTTTATCACAGATAAATCCATGTTTCTTTTTGAATTAAACCACCAACGATTTATGGATAAATGGATAAGTGGATCAAAAATATTGATATATAACAGACCATCATATTTCAGCGTCATTGAAAATTAAAATAAATATGGATATGGGACCTAATTTCTAAGTAATTAACTTCAATATGAATATACGGGGGATGGCCATAGAATGAAAGGCCGTCCTACCTTTTTTATTCAAAATTATTGTGATCTATGTTCCTATCTAACCTGGATAATAAATGGATTAAGTTAAATCTGGGTATCTCAATTCAGCTCGAGAAAAAAAAGATGATTCAGAAAGGAAGAGGCATCAGCAAAAATTAGAAAAAAGAATCCCATTCTATTCGATATTAGAATTAGAAAACAAAGGAAAGGGCTGCTCAAAAAAGCAATCTTTTTTCTGATATTGATATAATATAATGGATACTCTGGGACGGAAGGATTCGAACCTCCGAATAGCGGGACCAAAACCCGTTGCCTTACCACTTGGCCACGCCCCATTTAGGTTTCTATTCTAACCTAATAAACACTAATATTAGTAGTGGTTGTTCGTCAATTCCAGTGCAAATCAATATCTATGAAATCCATTGTTGATAGGATTTTGCCATGTGTAGATATAGAATTAATCTGGAATTGATTGATCATTACATATAATTTAATTAAGATATAAGATATTGTATATAAAGTATGATTTCTTCTATTCTCTATTATCTTTTGAGAATGGAAGGGTTTTTTATTGGGTGAGTGAGTTCAAAGGCTTTTTTGGTCTACTTTACCTTCGTCATTATTTTTTGCCTTATATCAATAATATCAATAAGATATCAATAACTCAATCAAAATGCAATTATCTACAATAACAAAATCTTTGCTATGCCTAATATTTTTAGTTTGATCGGTATCTGTCTTAATTCTGCCCTTTATTCGAGTAGTTTTTTCT